GAAAAGAGAAATCAACACCTTGCTTGATCCATTGAATGATCAAACAATTTTTCTTTGAATACTCAAGGGGGTTTGGAGGACCTGCGAGGGGATCGCAAATCTCACGAATTAATTCAAGAGTAAACGTATGCGGTGGCTCCTAAACGCACTTCTCTCCTACATCTGATCGCAACCAGGTACGTCTGGTCATTTTCTTAATAGCAAGGGGCGGAGGGGTACCATTTCTTTTCTCTGTCTCGCTATACAGGGCTTGATGTACAGTTTCCTCTTTTTCTTGCATTTATGTTGATTTGCCTATTGTCACTTTCTGGTGCTGTGACTTCTGTAAGCCCTCCTTCACTTCAGATGAAGCGGCTAAAGCGCGAGTCTCTACTGCTCCGAAAACTCAGGATTCAGAGAGGTAGACAGGAAATGGGGTCTCACAGAGTCCTCTAGTTCCGGCCCTCCTACTTAGTTCCTACGGACGTTAGAAGCGTTGACGATCTTTTTTCCTTTCTTTGTGGATATGACTACTATTTAGCTGTGCTTGATTAGTCCTCGCATGACTCTTCTTCACACTGATTTCAATCCGATTCGTCGACTCTATTCTATTGGCCGGATATCAATACCGTCTACTGATCATGGAAGCTAGTGTGGCCAATGCGTCAGCAAACTTATTCTTCGTCCTCGACATATAATTGAAGGTAATCCGTCTGAACTTTAGGCTGATATCTTCCAGATACTGATGGTAGGGAATGAGCTTCTGATCTTTGGTTTTCCAATCACCAGTTGTCTGAAAGATGATAAGTGACGAATCTCCATATACATCAATCTCCTTGATTCTCAACTCGAGGGCGCGAAGCGCCTGTGATACACGCAGAATATTCTGCGATATTGTTTGTTTGTGCAAAAGAATCTCAACTTGACAGCTATGGGAATATGGGCTGGGCTCCTTTTGGCGAGCTTTAAGATAGCAAGCATGTAGAAAGGGGCTGCTTCCAACTCCATTTCCGTTCTGATTTACTGCACCGTCAAAGAACATTTGCCAATCATGAGGAGTTTCGTCTTCTTCTTCGCCTACCGCAAATAGAATAGCCTCGCCCGGGAAATTAGTCCCCTTACTAAAAAAATCAAGCTTATAGTCAGGCACGGGATGGGATGATCCGCAGGTGGTCTGCTATTGCCTGCCTCTTGCCTTTCTCATTTAGGGCTTCCGGGTGACGTACACAATATAGAACTCTGAGAGTAACATCTGCCACCTTGCTGTACGGCCCGTGAGGGCTGGCTTTTCAAAGAGATACTTCAGCGGGTCCACCCTTGCAATCAGCATGGTCGTATAGTTCAACATGTAGTGGCGTAGGCGTTGCGAGGCCCGTGTAAGAGCACAACAGGTCTTTTCTAGAACCGTATACCTTGTCTCATAATCAGTGAACTTCTTGCTGAGATAGTATACGGCTCTTTCCTTCCTACCCTCGTGCTGACCAAGGACACAACTCATGGATGCTTCCATTACTGACAGATACATCAGGAGAGGTCGACAGGCGTTGGCGGTGCCTGGATGGGAGGATTGAGTAGATATTTCTTAACTTTGTCAAACGCCTTTTGGCAATCCTCGTTCCTTGTGTCTATCTTTTCTGAAAGGCGGGGTATTCTTTCTGAGCAGTTTAAAGATCGGCTCACAGATGGGTGTGAGCTGGGCAATGAACCTGCTGATGTATTGTAGCCTGCCCCAAAAAGCCCTGATTTCTTTCTCTGTCTTTGGTACCGGCATGTCGATAATTGCTTTGCCTTTTGCAGGTCGACTTCGATTTCTCTTCTGCTGACAATGAACCCGAGTAGCTTACCTGACAAAGCACCAAACCCCCTCCCGGCTTTCTTTTTCGGATGAAGACGAAGACTGTATTTCCGAAATCTGTCAAACACTTTCTTCAAATTCACCGTCTTCTTAAGCCCAAGACTTGGCGATCATGTCATCGACATAGACCTCCATTTCCTTGTGAATCATATCATGAAACAGCGCAGTCATGGCTCGCTGGTACGTCGCCCCGGTATTCTTTAGACCAAACGGCATCACCTTGTAACAGAACGTGCCCTCCTATCCGATATTGTGATAAACGCTCTGTCTTCCTCGGCCATCTTGATCTGGTTATATCAAGAGAAAGCATCCATAAAGGACAGCATCCCATGTCCAGCGGTGTTGTCCACCAGAACATCGATGTGAGGAAGAGGAAAAAAAGATTTTCGGCTTGCCGGGTCTTTTGACTCACGGAACCAGCTTTCTGAGGGAAAAACCGTTCTCGAAAAGCGTGACCATCCAGTTGAATCTCGTTACCCTCCCGGGGGCGCGCCCACTTTCCACTATTATGGAGCCGGGCCGCAAGCAAGTGAATGTGACCCCGCCCTCCATCAGCCGTTGTGTGTGAGCTTCGCTCCTTATAGCTCTACACCGCCGCCCCGGCCACTTTCGCTCCTCTACCATATGATTCATTCTTTGGAAGTTAGGCACGTGACTCGATAGCGC